TAAATCTCGCTTGGGCTGCTTTAATGGTAGTCTTTACATTTTCCCTTTCACTCGTAGTATGGGGAAGAAGTGGACTCTAGAAGTATTACTAATTGTAATTCAGTTTAGGAATTAAACTTTCTCTATTTTTTTTATAAATCATTCATTTCTGAAAAGCTTTTTTTAGTTGAAATTTCAACACTATTTCAATTTAAAATTAAATTTTTAAATTGAAATAGAAATAAAATATCTGTATTTCAAAATTTTATTAAGTTTTAGTGTGGTAATATAGTTTATGAATAATATATATGAAGAATACTCTTTCAATCAAAAAAAGATTTCTTTAAATTATTTCCATGTTTGTATTTCGAAAGTAAAAAGAATACAAAGTAAAAGAAATACAAAGTAAAAGAAATACAAATGGTAGTAAATTTATTCCAATTGAATTCTTGATCAATTTTCTATTTTGATGAACCCACTCTTACTAAAATTAGATATGGGCCGTGAGGAAGAATTGAACTTTTTTATTATTCAAAGAGAAATAAAGTTCTGTTATTACATTACGTAGATACAGATTTTCTATCGGAAACAACAGAGACATAGTAGTTCTCTAACGAGATACTACTACACAGACTAAAATATTGTCTTGGGCGAGTCACATATTGCGCACTTCCCGTTTGTTTTAATATTTTAAAAATTTTATTTATGTTGTATTTGTTTTATTGCACTCAATGTTCAAACGTTCAAAGAGGTTTACTAATCCCACCCCTTTTTCGAAATCCAAATGAGTTTACATAGATCATCTGTCAACTGATCGACCAATGACTTCTTCGTCAGAATGCTAGTAAAAAGATTCTTTAAATACAGAAATTAGAATCGTACGAGTCGTTTTTCTATTATTTCAAATTGATTGAAATCAACAAAAATTAAATATAAGACAGATGAATAAATAAAGCAAAGAACTAGAATTGAGGGGCACTATATCCATATTATACATTCTAGATAATATGTAATGGATATCCATATATATATCAATATATAAAAATATGACGATACTGTTGTAGATTGATCTCTATTAAATTAAACCAGATTACATAGAATACACCTTATATATACTACAAATATACCCTACAATAACAATAGTAGATAGTATGGCAGAAAGATTCAGATATTTCTTTCTACCATACTATCGTATTTCATAGAATACAGCGAATTCTAGTCTGGCCAGTTCATTTAAGACGCGAAATTTGAATCCCTTTCTTCTCTAATCAAATTTTGATAAGAACTAAAAAATAAAGTTTAATTCAAATTAATCGCCTTGGCTGACTGTTTTTACGTATATTATAAGTAAAAAAGCGGTAGGAACTAGAATAAACAGTGCAGTAGCAATAAATGCGAGAATATTTACTTCCATAATCTCATTGTTTCGTTTTTCTTTAATTTGCAATAACTCGGGAGTTAATCCCATAGAGATAATAAATCTTTCGCTTGTAAATTCAACGGGATAAATTACATCTCAATGATATCAAATTGGATCAATATCATGAATAACAATACCTGCACTATCAAATCAACTCATGGTCAAGAATTGAATAGTATAACATAGGAAAATCTTTTATCCATAACCACCTCAAAATTTTATTCCTGATCCAACCAATAATTCCTTTCTTTTTTTTTTTTATTCTTTCTTTTATATAACCTACTGTCCTCTTTGTCCAACCGTCTGATGAAGTATCATTGAACCGCCCTTACATTTACCTTTGATTCTAAACAACCCTCAATAAACAATAGAATCTAAAAAAAAAAAAAACAATAAATAAGAGGAATTCCCGTTGGGAATGAAATTCTAGTTACTTTTACAAAAAAATCTTTCACAAACGGGACTGACGGGGCTCGAACCCGCAGCTTCCGCCTTGACAGGGCGGTGCTCTGACCAATTGAACTACAATCCCAAGTCAATACCATTATAAAATAATGTATTATGTATACATATTTTTATGATTTTATTCTAACTTTTTCAATTTTTAATTTAGATTCAAATTGGCGTTTTGTAACAGAGCCGTGAGTGATATATAGGATACCCATATGGGCTTGCGCTTTAGTGAGACCGACCTGGATTACTAGTAATCCTTTCGTTATTGCCAAATAAATAGGATAATTATTTTTATAATGAAACCTTAGATTGTATTTTATACTTATAGATCCTTATACGAATAAAGACCATTATCATATCAAGATCCTAATTTGTTGGAAAAGGGGAATAAATTAAATAAAAATAAAGAGTGCTATAGATATAGCAGAGAAGCAAATTTATCTTACATATTGGGGGATCGGGCATTTCTGAAGAGCACAAAATGGGATGGGTTATATGATACCATTTCGTGGTAGAGCCGCGAATTTTTGGGCCGAGCTGGATTTGAACCAGCGTAGACATATTGCCAACGAATTTACAGTCCGTCCCCATTAACCGCTCGGGCATCGACCCAGGAAAAATAAATTCCAGGCTTATTGATAATCCACG